AATGATGAGCCTGAATTAAAGGACTATCGTGATAGGATAAAATATGTAGTCCAAACAGAGCTACCTTCATTACATCTAACAGAATTAAACTATCACCATCAAGCATCAAAAGCCACCGTGCACCATACACCAAGATGTAAAATAAATATCAACATAGAAAAGTAAGCTAAATAAAGCTAATGGGTTCATACCCCATAAATAGAGCATGAATCTCTCTTCTCTGGTGCCCAGAAACTCAACCAAAATCCTCTTACTAAGCACTTTAGTGGGAGGTGTACTAGTATCTGTGTCCTCCAACTCATGGTTAGGAGCATGAATAGGTCTAGAAATTAATCTAATATCATTTATCCCCCTAATATCCAATGTCAAGAATATATACAACACAGAAGCATCACTAAAATACTTTATTGTACAAGTACTAGCCTCAGCAACACTTCTCTTTATAGTAGTAATAAAAACATTAACTGAAGACTTATTCACGTTTGAAAGAAGAACATACACACCAATAATCATTTGTACCCCCCTCCTGTTAAAAAGTGGAGCAGCCCCCCTCCACTGATGATTTCCAGGAGTAATAGAGGGATTAAGATGAGAAAACTGTGCTCTGTTGATGACCGTGCAAAAAGCAGCCCCATTGATATTAATATCATACCTGATTGAAATCAATGCCTTTACATTAAGAATTATCATTCTGTCAACAATTGTAGGATCAATTGGAGGACTAAACCAAACCTCACTGCGAAAAATCTTAACTTATTCATCTATTAACCATACAGGATGAATATTAATTGCACTAACTACAAGTGAAAATTTATGGATAGTATATTTTGTGATCTACTCAATACTAGCATTAACAGTAGTGTCAGCCATTAAACTATCTAGAGTATCTTTTATTAATCAAACCATAATAACAAATAAAGAAACCACACTAATAAAATTCATAATATTCACCTCACTACTCTCTTTAGGAGGACTTCCACCATTCCTCGGGTTCTTACCTAAGTGAATTGTCATTCAAGTCATAATTACAAACAACATAACACCACTAGCAACAATTGTTGTAGTAACCTCATTAATTACCTTATACTACTATTTAAAAATCTCCTACTCGAGATTTTTAATTTTGAATACAGAGCCAAAATGAAACTTAAAATCTCACAAAAACGAAACAACAAAAACTATAGCAGCCGTACTGTTATCCTCAATCTCATTAACTGGAATAATGATCTGCACAGTAATCGCCAACATTAACTAATGAAGGCCTTAAGTTAAAATTAAACTGATAACCTTCAAAGCTATAAATAAAGGGCTTCCTTTAGGCCTTGGTAAGTCTTCAACTCACCCCTACAGAATTGCATTCTGTAATCACAATATGAATACAAGGCTCTCAATCCATAGTGGAAGAGCAACGTAGAATGCCCCTAAATAGATTTACAGCCTATCGCCTACTTATTAATCTCAGCCATCCCACTAATCTTCACCCGATGATTCTTCTCAACCAATCACAAAGATATTGGAACTTTATATTTTGTATTCGGAGCTTGATCTGGTATAGTAGGAACTTCTTTAAGAATACTTATTCGAACAGAGCTAGGACAACCAGGATCCTTAATTGGAGATGATCAAATCTACAATGTTATTGTTACAGCCCATGCCTTCGTCATAATTTTCTTTATGGTCATGCCAATTATAATCGGAGGGTTTGGAAACTGATTAGTACCTTTAATACTTGGAGCACCAGATATAGCATTCCCACGAATAAACAACATAAGTTTTTGACTACTTCCACCATCCCTAACCCTACTACTTACTAGTAGAACTGTAGAAAGTGGGGTAGGAACAGGATGAACTGTTTATCCTCCTCTTGCAAGAGGTATTGCCCATGCTGGAGCATCTGTAGACCTGGCAATCTTCTCACTTCACTTAGCTGGAGTTTCATCAATCCTAGGAGCAGTTAACTTTATTACAACAACAATCAACATAAAGCCAAGGAGAATAAAACCTGAACGAATCCCATTATTTGTATGATCAATTGCTATCACCGCCCTACTACTACTTCTATCTTTACCAGTTCTAGCAGGTGCTATCACTATACTCCTAACAGACCGTAATCTAAACACATCATTCTTTGACCCAGCAGGGGGAGGAGATCCAATTCTATATCAACACTTATTCTGATTCTTTGGACACCCAGAAGTTTATATTCTCATTCTACCAGGATTTGGTATAATTTCCCACATTATTTGCCATGAAAGTGGGAAAAAGGAAGCATTTGGAAATCTAGGAATAATCTTTGCTATACTAGCAATTGGTCTACTAGGATTCTTAGTATGAGCTCACCATATGTTCACTGTTGGAATAGATGTTGATACACGAGCATACTTTACATCAGCTACAATAATCATTGCAGTACCAACTGGAATTAAGATCTTTAGATGACTTGCTACAATATATGGAACCCGAATAACATATAGAGCAGCCTGCTTATGAGCCCTAGGATTTGTATTCTTATTCACAATAGGAGGTCTCACAGGGGTAGTTCTAGCAAATTCATCAATTGATATTGTACTTCATGATACTTACTATGTAGTAGCCCACTTTCACTATGTATTGTCGATAGGTGCAGTATTTGCAATCATAGGAGGGTTTGTCCAATGATTCCCACTATTCACTGGGCTTACAATAAATCCCAAATGATTAAAGGCCCAATTTGCTGTTATATTTGTAGGAGTAAACCTAACATTCTTTCCACAACACTTCCTAGGACTAGCCGGTATACCTCGACGATACTCTGATTATCCAGATGCATACACTACATGAAATATTATTTCATCTATAGGATCAACAATTTCATTCGTAAGAGTGATAATATTTCTATTTATTATATGAGAAAGAATCACTTCAAACCGACCAATTCTTTTCCCCACACATACAAGAAACTCAGTGGAATGACTACAAAACTTCCCACCAGCAGAACACAGATACTCAGAACTACCAACTATTTCTTTAACTAACTAAAATAACCTCTAACGTGGCAGATAAGTGCGGTGGATTTAAGCTCCATAAATAAAGTTGTTTAAACTTTCATTAGAATAATGGCAACATGGTTAAACTTAACTCTACAAGACAGTGCATCCCCTGTCATAGAACAATTAATCTTCTTCCATGATCATGCATTAATAATTATATTAATAATTATTACTGCAGTATTCTATACAATAATTAGAATTATCCAAAATAAACAAACCAGACGATTTATATTAGAAGGACAAATAATCGAAACTCTATGAACAATCGCGCCCGCAATCATTTTAGTATTTATTGCAATCCCATCCTTACGTCTTCTTTACTTAATAGACGAAATCCATAATCCAACAATAACTTTAAAAACAGTAGGCCACCAATGATATTGAAGCTATGAATATTCAGACTTTACAAAACTAGAATTTGACTCATATATAATACAACAAGAGGACCAACCAATTAATATGTTTCGACTATTAGACACAGATAACCGAGTAGTCCTACCAATGAATTCACCAATCCGAATAATTGTAACAGCAGCAGACGTACTACATTCATGAACAGTACCAAGATTAGGAGTAAAAACAGATGCTACTCCTGGACGACTTAATCAAGTAAGATTTTCAATTAACCGACCAGGTCTTTTATATGGACAATGCTCAGAAATTTGTGGAGCAAACCATAGATTTATACCAATCGTAATTGAAAGAGTTTCAACAAATCAATTTATTAACTGAGTATCAAAGATAAGAGAGTCATTAGATGACTGAAAGCAAGTAATGGTCTCTTAAACCAGTCTATGGTACCCTTGCAAGTACCTCTGATGATAAAGGATTAGTTAATTACAATAACATCAGAATGTCAAACTGAAATAATCACATAGATATCCTTTTATACCTCAAATAATACCTATAGAATGAACATTGCTATACATAACATTCATGGCAACATTCCTAATATTTAACATCGTAAACTACTTCACCCAATCGCCCAATCAGCAAAAAAAAATCAAAGAATCCATTAATACCAACAAAATAAGCTGAAAATGATAAGAAATTTATTCTCAATCTTTGACCCAACAACAGAAATTAATAACTTACCATTAAACTGAACAAGAACAACTATTGGACTTCTACTTATTCCAACAAGACTTTGATTAATTCCATCACGGAATAGTATTATAGTAAACTTATTAATAAATAAACTACACCAAGAAATAAAAACAATTCTAAGAAAGGGAAACGAGAATAAGGGGAACTCATTTATTCTTACATCACTATTCTTAATAATTCTAATAAATAACTTCCTAGGGTTATTCCCATACATTTTTACAAGAACAAGACATTTAACACTTACACTTACTTTAGCCCTGCCCATATGAATAAGATTTATATTATTCGGGTGAATTAAAAACACCAATCACATATTTGAACACTTAGTGCCTCAAGGAACACCAACCATGTTAATACCATTTATAGTAATCATTGAAACAATTAGAAACCTAATCCGACCAGGAACTTTAGCAGTACGATTAACCGCAAACATAATTGCAGGACACTTACTACTAACCTTATTAGGAAACAATGGCCCATCCATAAGAAATTCTATATTAACTGTACTAATTACCGCACAAATCCTACTCCTAATTTTAGAAGCGGCGGTAGCAATCATTCAATCTTATGTATTCGCAATCTTAAGAACACTATATTCTAGAGAAGTTAATTAATGTCAATACACGAAAATCATCCATTCCATATAGTAAATAAAAGACCATGACCCCTTACTGGAGCCATTGGGGCAATAGTAACCCTAATAGGACTAATCAAATGGTTCCACCAATATGACGACAGTTTATTGATAATTGGAGCAATTATTACCGTCTTAACAATAATCCAATGATGACGAGATGTAACCCGAGAAGGAACATATCAAGGACTACACACAAAAATTGTAACAACAGGCTTACGATGAGGAATAATCTTATTCATCATCTCGGAAGTTTTATTTTTTGTATCATTCTTCTGAGCCTTTTTTCACTCAAGACTATCACCAACAATTGAACTAGGATCAACTTGGCCACCAACAGGAATTCAACCATTCAACCCCTTACAAGTTCCTTTACTAAATACAGCAATCCTTCTAGCATCAGGGGTAACAGTAACATGAGCACATCACGGACTTTTAGAAAATAACTCTACTCAAACTTACCAAGGATTATTCTTCACAGTACTACTAGGGTTATACTTCACTGCACTTCAAGCATATGAATACCTTGAAGCACCTTTCACAATTGCAGACTCAGCCTACGGATCAACATTCTTTGTTGCAACAGGATTCCACGGATTACACGTAATTATCGGAACCACATTCTTAACCACATGCCTTCTACGACACACAACATTACACTTCTCATCACATCATCACTTCGGATTTGAAGCAGCAGCATGATACTGACATTTTGTAGATGTAGTATGGTTATTCCTATATATCTCCATCTACTGATGAGGAAGATAAAATTATATTTATCTAATACAAGTAAGTATACTTGACTTCCAATCAAGAAATTTGTGAAAACAAGATAAGTAATAATAATAATTACAACAGCAGCAACAGTAACCCTTATCCTTTCAACCACAATTATAATATTAGCAACCCTAATCTCAAAAAAAATTAACGAAGACCGAGAAAAAAGATCACCATTCGAATGTGGATTTGACCCAAAAAACTCCGCACGACTACCTTTCTCATCACGATTCTTCTTAATTGCAGTAATCTTTATAATTTTTGATGTAGAAATTGCCTTACTTCTACCTATACCAGTCACTATATTATCATCAAACATTAAATCATGATTAATAATTAGATCCGCATTCCTACTAATCCTTATTATTGGATTATACCACGAATGGAATCAAGGAGCACTTGAATGAAGATATTAAGGGACTATAGTTAATAATAACATTTGAGTTGCATTCAAAAAGTACTACATAAATAGCTAGTTAGCCTCATCCAAACTTAACAAGCGAGAAGCAAATATTGCAATCAGTTTCGACCTGATCTTAGATAATATACTTATCCACGCTTGTTAAATTAACTGAAACCAAAAAGAGGTATATTATTGTTAATAATAAAACTGAATAAATAATTCCTGTTAAGGAAGTGAAAGATAAAGTGAATGCTGCTAACTTATCACTATAGCGGTTAAAATCCGTTTACACTTCTAAATTTATATAGTTTAGAACAAACATTACATTTTCACTGTAAAGACAAAGAAACTCTTTTATAAATAACACTTAAAGATAATAAATACCTCATCGACATCTTCAGCGTCGCGCTCTAAAATAAGCTATTCAAGTAAAATAAAAGAACAAATAATAAAATAATAATTCACATAACAAACACTCCTAAAAACACCTTCAAATTATTGTATTGGAATCATTGATTTAGCCTACCTAAATTAAAAAGAACTCAATATAAACCCTGACCTCCAAAAAACTCTATCCAACCAGAATCAAAAACCCTTGTTGCCCTATACCCAATAATCAATGGAGTAAAAGAAACACCATAAGTAGAAAAAAATGGTATAAACCATATTGAACCAGAAAATGTAGAAAAATTATATAAATACATAGAAAATAACCTATCACCAAAAACAAAACCAGCAATCTCATAACCCAATCAACCACCTAAAAATAAAACTAATAAAGTAAGAAACTTTAAGTGATAAGGTAAACAAATTATAGAAGGAGTTGGACAAATCAACCACATAAGAGACCCTCCACCAAAAATAGACATAATCAATAATCCAACTATACCAATTATTATATTGTAATTCATTTCAACCACAGAATAAGAAGGAACAAAATTAAAATCACCACACAGAACAAAATAAAACAAACGGAAAGAATAACAAACCGTTAAACCTGTAGACACGAATAACAAAAAAAAACCAAATATATTTACATATCTCATAGAAAATATCTCCAAAATAAAATCCCTAGAATAAAACCCGGCCAAAAAAGGCATCCCACAAAGAGCAAAATTAGAGACTATTAATCTAGAAGAAGTAAAAGGCATATAAATAGACAAGCCTCCCATAAACCGAATATCTTGAGAATCGCCTATAGAGTGAATAACACCCCCAGCACATATAAACAATAAAGCCTTAAACAAGGCATGAGTTAACAAATGAAAAAAGGCTAACCCAGAAAGACCAATAGAAATAGTTATAATTATAAGTCCTAACTGTCTCAAAGTGGATAAAGCAATAATCCTCCTCAAATCAAACTCAAAATTGGCCCCAAGACCTGCCATAAATATAGTCAATCCCGAAATTAATAGCAAAAAAATACTTAATCAACAACTAAAAGCAGGTCTAAACCGAATAAGAAGATAAACACCTGCAGTAACCAAAGTAGACGAATGCACCAAAGCAGATACAGGAGTAGGTGCAGCCATGGCTGCAGGTAACCAAGAAGAAAAAGGGATCTGAGCACTCCTAGTCGCTGCAGCCAAAACAACAAGAAATGAAATTAACTCCATTTCAAAAGAATTTGATAAGAAATCCAAATAATAAATAAAACTCCAACTACCAAAATTAATTATTCACGCAATAGCCATTAATAAAGCAACATCACCAATCCGATTAGACAATACTGTCAACATACCAGCTCCATAAGACCTCACATTCTGGTAATAAATTACCAATAAGTAAGAAACTAAACCCAATCCATCCCAACCCAATAAAATACTAATCACATTAGGACTAATAATAAGAAACATTATAGAAACAACGAATATCAAAACCAATATAATAAAACGAACAATATTCAAATCACCAAACATGTAATCATCTCTATAAAGAATGACTAAAGAAGAAATAATAAAAACAAAACCTATAAATAATAAAGACATCCAATCAAATAAAAAAGTCATGATAACAGATCTACCATTTAACGTAACAATATTCCAATCAACAAAATAAATTAAATCATTTATAATAAAGTAAGAACCCAACATACAACAAACCCAACCTAAAAGAAATAAAAAGATAAATCTAACAAAACAAATAGACATAAACATAAATCTAAAATATACAAATATATCACAGGCACCACAAGCCAACATTTTACCATTAAACTATTTAGATACAATTATACCCAAAAAATAGTAACATCCACCTTCAAAATAATCAAATTTAATGGAAACCAATGAAGAAACAACAACAAAAATTCACGAACATAACCTAAAGAACAAGAATAAGCACCAGAATAAACAGATCCATGCTGACTATAAGAATACAAATAAAGGGTATAAGCAGCACTAAAAAAAGATAAAAAAATCAAGACAAATATAATACACCAAGACCAAGAAACCAAACTACTCAACAACCCAATCTCCCCTAAAAGATTTAAAGAAGGAGGAGCAGCCATATTACAAGATCTTAATAAAAATCACCATATAGCTATTCTAGGTATCAAATTAATCAAACCCCTATTAATTAAAAGACTCCGTCTACTAAACCGTTCGTAAGAAATATTAGAAAGACAAAAAAGACCAGAAGAACAAAGACCATGAGCTACTATTAAGGCAAAAGATCTACAAACCCCCCAATAATTAAGAGTTATAATACCACCAATAACCATACTTATATGAGCCACAGAAGAATAAGCAATTAATGACTTCAAATCAGTCTGCCGTATACAAAACAAACTAACAAAAAGACCACCTACCAAACTCAAAGAAACCCAAAAAACACCAAACCTAAACCCAAACTTGTATAAAACAGGAAAAACACGAAGAAGGCCATAACCTCCCAATTTCAATAGAACACCAGCTAAAATTATAGATCCAGACACGGGAGCTTCAACATGAGCCTTAGGTAATCAAAGATGAACTATAAATATAGGCATCCTAACTAAAAAAGCAAACACCATACAGACATAAAACAAACTACCAACCAAATACCCTCTACCACTCAATAAAAATAAACATAAAGATCCTAAAGAGAAATAAATATACAAAATACCAACTAACAAAGGAAGAGAAGCCAATAATGTGTAAAACAACAAATAAATCCCAGCTTGAACACGTTCAGGCTGATATCCCCAGCCCAAAATTAAAAATAGGGTAGGAATCAGTCTACTTTCAAAAAAAATATAAAATGAAAGTAGACTGATTCTTCTAAAAGTACAGTATAATATAATGGTAAGAATAATAACAACAAAAAGGAAAAAACCAGAAAAATAAACTGAACGAAAAACAGCTTCTCTAGCCAATACTATAAGAACACAAATCCACAAGCTAAGAAGAATAAGTCCATAAGAAATTAAATCACAACCAAAAATATATCCCAGTCCCCCCCAACAAAAAAAATAAGGAAAGAAAAATAAATACATAAAAGAAATTAGAAACATTATAGAACAAATTAGTCACCAAAACCCAGAAAAAAGACATAAAGGGGTCAAAAAAATTAAAAAACAAAGAAACTTTAACATTGAAGAACTCTATAAGATTGAAAATAATCATTACCATGACTACGAATTATAGAAACCAAAATAGCTAAACCCAATGACCCCTCACAAACAGAAAAAACCAGAAAATAAACAACAAAAAATAAACTATAATTAAACCGACACAAATACAAATAAATAGAAAAATAAAGAACCAAAACAACAAACTCCAATCTCAACAAAGTAATCAACAAATGCTTCCGTCTAGAAGAAAAAGCTCAAATACCACAAAAATAAGAAATAAAAAAATACAATCACATTGGCATTAAAGTTTTAATAATTTAACAAAAATATTGGTCTTGTAAACCAAAAATAAGGAAGACTTTTAAAACTTCAGAGGAAAGGTATTAAACACCATTTCATTAATCCCCAAAACTAATATTTTAAATAAAATACCCCCTGACATAACAAAGCTATTCATATCAATAAGAACTATAACAAGATTAATATTCACACAAATAAAACATCCTATGGCTATAGGATTGATATTATTAACACAAACTATCCTAATATGTTTAATTAGAGGAACAATATATAGAAGATTTTGATTCTCATACATCTTATTCATAATCATAGTTGGAGGGATATTAGTACTATTTATGTATATAACAAGCCTAGCATCCAACGAAATATTCTCACCATCAAATAAAATATTAGTAACATCTATATTCACCCTCCCCATTCTAATTTATATAATACCAACATTACCAAACAATAAGGAAATAAAACCACATGACATAATAATAGAAAACGAAATTACAACCACAACAACCGTTATATACAATCAGATAATAGGAATAATAACAACAATACTAGTAATATACATACTACTAACACTAATCGTAGTAGTAAACATTATTAATGTATCTAAGGGACCTTTACGACACACAAATTAATGAATAAACCTACACGAAGTAAACATCCCCTATTCAAAATTGCAAATGACGCCCTAGTAGACCTACCAACACCATCAGCAATTAGAGGATGATGAAACTTTGGATCACTATTAGGAATCTGCTTAATAGCACAAATCGTAACTGGGTTATTCCTAGCCATACACTATTGCCCAAGAATTGATACCGCCTTCAGTAGAGTTAGACACATTTGTCGAGACGTAAACTATGGTTGACTACTACGAACCTTACATGCAAATGGAGCATCCTTATTCTTCGTATGCATTTACCTACATACAGGACGAAACATATACTACGGATCATACAATTTTATACACACATGATCTGTAGGCGTAGTCATCCTATTCTTAACTATAGCAACAGCATTTATAGGCTATGTTCTACCATGAGGACAAATATCATTCTGAGGTGCAACAGTAATTACAAACCTGCTTTCAGCAATCCCTTATGTTGGAAAAGAAGTAGTTCAGTGAGTCTGAGGGGGATTTGCGGTAGATAACGCAACACTCACACGATTTTTTGCACTACACTTCCTAATACCATTCGTAATTACGGCAATAGTTTTAATCCACCTCCTATTTCTCCATCAAACAGGATCTAATAACCCATTAGGTTTAAACAAAAATACAGATAAAATCCCCTTCCATCCATACTTCACAGTAAAGGACATCCTAGGATTTGCATTAACTATTATATTATTAACTTTATTAACCCTAAAAGAACCTTATATTTTAAGAGACCCTGACAACTTTACACCAGCTAATCCACTAGTAACACCCGTACACATCCAACCTGAATGATATTTCCTATTTGCATATGCAATCCTACGATCTATCCCCAACAAACTAGGAGGAGTAATTGCCCTAGTTATATCAATTGCAATTTTATTTATCATACCAACAAACAAATCAAAATTCCGAGGAACACAATTCTACCCAATCAATCAAATATTATTTTGAATAATAACAAACATTGTAATCCTATTGACATGAATTGGTGCACGACCAGTAGAAGATCCTTATATTATAACAGGACAAATCCTAACAACCATATACTTTATATACTACGTGATTAGCCCTATATCAACAAAACTATGAGACAAAATAACTGATTAAAGTTAAAAAGCTACAGAAAAAGCCTAATGTCTTGAAAACATTATGAAAGAAGTTTAAGTCTTCTATTAACTTCCATACTTAAATTAATACACTACAACAAAGAAAAAATAAAACACTTAATACCAACAAAAAACAAAAGATAATTCAATGATAAAGGTAAAAATCTCTTCCAAGCCAAATACATCAACTTATCATAACGAAACCGAGGTAAAGTACCCCGAACCCAAATAAATAAAAAAGAGATTAAAACAAGTTTAATATAAAAAAAGAAAGAATAAAGATCACTACCTAAAAAAATAATACAAAATAATAATCTCATAAAAAGGATACTTGCATACTCAGCCAAGAAAATTAATGCAAATCCTCCTCTTCCATACTCCACATTAAACCCTGAAACAAGCTCTGACTCACCTTCAGCAAAATCAAAAGGAGTCCGATTTGTTTCAGCTAAACAGGAAATAAATCAAATAAATGATAAAGGAAGGGATAAAAAAAGTATCCATAAATAAATTTGAAAAAAATAAAAGTAAGCTAAATTATAACTACAAACTAAAACAACAAAGGAAAGCAAAATAAAAGCTAATCTAACTTCATAAGAAATAGTTTGTGCTAAAGCACGAAGCCCCCCTAATAAAGAATAACCCGAATTAGAGGACCAACCAGCAATTATAACAGTGTATACTCCTAATCTGGTACAAGCCAAAAAAAATAACAAACCTAACTCAAATGAAATAAATCCACTCAAGTAAGGAACTAATAACCAAACCAATAAAGACAAAAAAAAACCAAAAACAGGAGAAAAATAATAAATTAAATAGTTAGAAACAATAGGAAAATATTGCTCCCTAGAAAATAATTTAATAGCATCACTAAAAGGCTGAAGAATGCCAATAAATCCAACCTTATTAGGACCTTTACGAATATGAACATAACCTAAAACCTTACGCTCTAATAAAGTAAGAAAAGCAACCCCAACCATAACAAAAACTATCAACAACAAAAAAACAACAACAAGAAAAAAAAGATCAAACATATACTACTTGTAAATTAAATAACTTCACATTTATAGATTCTAAATCTAACGCACTTATCTGCCAAAACAGTATATTAACAAAAACCAATATAATAATTGAAATTATTTCAAATATCCGGTCCTCTCGTACTAAGATATAAAACAATTTTATAGATAGAAACCAACCTGGCTCACGCCGGTCTGAACTCAGATCATGTAAGATTTTAAAGGTCGAACAGACCTAATCATTTCAGCTCCTGCACCGAAAATTCACCTTAATCCAACATCGAGGTCGCAAACCCTCCCGCCAATAAGAACTCTCAAAGAGGATAACGCTGTTATCCCTAAGGTAATTTAATCTTATAATCAAAATAAATGGATCAAGAAAATACAAATAAATATATAAAAACAAAGAAGAGTTAAATATTATTCCTCTCATCACCCCAACAAAACAACTTATCCTACTCAATAATAAAATCTAACCCCAATAAATAAGAAAAATGTCAAACTCTATAGGGTCTTCTCGTCCCATAAAAACATTTAAGAATTTTAACTCAAAAACCAAATTCAATAAAAGTACCTATAAGACAGTTTATGTCTCGTCAAGCCATTCATACCAGATCACAATTAAAGAACTAATGATTATGCTACCTTTGCACGGTCAAAATACCGCGGCCCTTCAACAATAGTCAGTGGGCAGGCCATACTTCAAAAACTAACAAGAAAAGATGTTTTTGTTAAACAGGCGGACATATAAATTTGCCTAATTCCTAAAAAGTATTAAACCTTTTAATACCTAAAACAAAATAATAAATAAAATTTACTAATTACACAATAATTACTATACAAACCAAAAATAAAGAAAACATTCCAATAAATAACTTAAACAACAAAAAATAAAAAAAAGAATAAACAAAATTTTAACATAATCAAATAGAAAATCAACATAAAATCCACAAAACTAAATTAACAACCAAACCAATTATAAAAATAAAACAAAGAGCTAATCCCCCTTAATCTTAACATCAAATAAAAATAAATAGATCAACAACTAAAATTTAAATGAAATGTATGAATTAAATTCATTTCTTGAAAAACCAGAAACCACCGAAGACGAATAGAATTTCACTACCAACCGCTTATTATTAATAATACTGAAACAGTAACTAACATAAACCGATTAACTCCTTCAAAATCGGGAAATAAAAATAAATAATAAAATTTAATGAACCCTGATACACAAGGTACAACAAACAAAATCAGCTTTTAAATAAAAATTTAATTTCTACCCATCACGGTACAAATAACCTATCGTAAAAAAATCAGATCAATAAAAAATACAATAACAAAGCAAGTAATACTTTAATTAACAAATAATAACCACAAAACTAAAAACAAGATAATCAATATAATCAGATCATGTCGAATCGCACGACATAATAATTCAGTGTAAATGAAAACTCAACTAACAGAAATGATCTGATATCAATCCAGCTGCACCTTCCGGTACAACCACTTTGTTACGACTTATCTCATCATAATAACTAAACGAGAGCGACGGGCGATGTGTACATATCCCAGAACCAAATATCATAATAACAATCTATAAATCATTACAACTAAATCCAATTTCATGCCAATATTAAAATCAACAATCCAAAGACAAATAACAATGTAATCCATCTCCACACTTAAAAATAAGCTGCACCTTGACCTGAAATATCCCAAAATAAAGAAACCAGAAAATTAACCTAACCTCTAAAAAGATAATCAATAAACGGCGGTATACAAACCAAATAAATATAAGTAAGGTCCAGCGTGGACTATCGATAACGGGACAGATTCCTCTAGACGGAATGAGATACCGCCAAATTCTTTAAGTTTCAAGAACATAACTAATACTACTCAGGTACAAATAATTAACATTCTAAAATAATAGGGTATCTAATCCTAGTTTAAAAATAAAATTTCGTAGACTCCAAAAATAACCAAGACAAAAAAAATAATAAAAATTTCACCCAATAAAACCACTTAAATAAAATCAACAAAATAAACAATTTAACTACCTTTATACCAAACCCGTTCAAACGCTTCCAAGGTATAACCGCGGCTGCTGGCACAAAATTTAACCGAAACTAAATGTATTGCTAGATACAAGTATACTTGATCAACCAATAACAACTAATGAGAAATACACCTTACCCTTTAAACCCATTTAGAAATCTTAAGTAAACTCACGCACACACTTACATATAGAACAAACAAAAACTGAACGAAAAAGCAAGAATAAAACTTGTATATTAACACAACTTTAAAGTTCAATTGGTGCAGATTAAAATACATCTAATAGATTAAAAACAGAAACCCAATATT